TATATATTATTTTTTGGTTTTGTAATAATATAAGTTGGCGCGCGGGCGCTTAGGGTGAGCACTCAACTCGACCTTTTCCTGGTTTCGGGGTTTAACAGGATATAATAGGGTTGTCTGGGTGCGGGGGGTAGGGGGGTTTAACGGGAGTTAACGGGGGGGGAATACTCAGTAATGTCTGGGAGTAGTAATATTAGTGTATGCACCTGATATATCTTAATGCAATTATATAATTAATGTTTATTAACATTAAACATATTTCCATGAATACAAGAATATATGTCCCACCTTGGCCTAATTCTTTGAAGGGGTCTCACATGCCAAGTGGAAAGGAGGGGAAAAAAAAAAATACCAGATGCCTCTAAAAGAATGCCCGGCTTGGTGGGTAACGAGTCGTATGTACTACACCATTAATCAGATGCCAGATATAATTCAAGTTGTGGGGAATGATTAAAAGTGGGGCCCTGAAATAGGAGCCAAATGCCAGTAATAGTTCACTCTATGCGACTCTTACAATAATTGCCCGTGACCTATCAGGGATGTTGCATCCCTGAGTTTCACTGTTGCTGGTTTCTTACTACATACCTATTACTAAATCGATTTGGATTGGGTTATTCATAGAAACATGTGATGATCAGTTATTGGGAGTAACGAGTATTCTTTCTGTGACATAAAATTCATGAGAGGTTGAATTTAACTGTCTTATGTATGTTTTATTTATTAATTTCTTTAAGTAAAAATGCCATCATATCTGTTAATGTTAAATTAAATTTATGTCTTAAAGCACCTGTGGAATATTACATATGTATTGCTTTGTGATTAATTAATGTAACACTTACGTAAATATTAGTAGAACATAGCCAAATGACTAATTATAATTTTGTAGTCTTACATTCATCATGTATGATTATGCATATATATGTAATATAATACATACATGTCTGGTGTAAAATTGATTATATAAATTGTCAGAAGGTAGTTCAATTTATGATCTCAGCTTTGGGAGTTGAGGATGAGAGTTAAAGTCTCTCCCTTCTGACTACAGCGCTAGGAAGAATTTGAATCTTCAATCTTCGGATTACAAAACCGGTGCTTTGTACATTAAGCTACTAGGGCGTCTATCAATTAATTATTTTATTTTCTAATCATCCTACGAGGGGATTAAATACAAGGAATAATATAAAGTACAATACTGAAGCAATTTGTCCAATAATAATAAAGGGATGTTCTACAGGTATGCCTCCAATTCATGTTAATACTGCTATATCTGCTACTAATACTCAGAATAGTAGTTGGGAGGCGGGCCGGAAGGTGAGGCCTCGTTGTTTAGAGGTGTGTAAGATGGGTACAACTATCAGGATTAGGATTGAGGAGAGTAGGGCTAAAACCCCTCCCAGTTTATTTGGGATTGATCGTAGGATAGCATACGCAAATAGGAAATATCATTCTGGCTTGATGTGGGGTGGCGTTACTATTGGGTTTGCTGGGATAAAGTTATCCGGATCTCCTAGTAGGTTGGGGGAGAAGAGGGCAAGGGATGCTAGGGCTGTTAGCATAATTATAAACCCCAGAAGGTCTTTATATGAAAAGTATGGGTGAAATGGAATTTTGTCTGCGTCGGAATTTAGTCCAATGGGGTTATTTGATCCTGTTTCATGTAGGAAGAGGAGGTGGAGTATTGTGGCCCCGGCGACTACGAATGGAAATAAGAAGTGGAAGGCAAAGAATCGGGTGAGGGTGGCATTATCAACTGAGAATCCCCCTCAAATTCATTGTACTAGCATATTTCCAACGTAGGGGACGGCTGATAGGAGGTTTGTAATTACTGTGGCACCCCAGAATGATATTTGTCCTCATGGGAGAACATACCCTACAAATGCTGTTATTATAACTAGCAAGAAAAGGACAACCCCAATGTTTCATGTTTCTATGTATAGATAAGATCCATAATAAAGTCCTCGAGCAATATGTATATACAAACAGATGAAGAAGAATGAGGCTCCGTTTGCATGTAGGTTTCGGATTAGTCATCCATAATTGACATCTCGGCAGATGTGGGCAACGGAGGAGAAGGCGGTTGAGATGTCTGCTGTATAATGTATGGCTAGAAATAGCCCCGTGAGAATTTGTGCAATTAAACATAATCCTAGCAGGGAGCCAAAGTTTCATCATGCTGAGATGTTTGAGGGGGTTGGTAGATCCACTAGGGCATCGTTGGCGATTTTTAATAGGGGGTGCGTTTTTCGTAGGCTTGCCATTACTATTTCTATAGTTGAATTACAACGGTGGTTTTTCAGATCATTAGTCTCGGTTAAATTCCGGGTGGGAATCATGAGTTTCTTTATTTTTTTGTTTTTAGTTATAATGGTGTTGGGATTTTTAGGGGTGGCTTCTAATCCTGCTCCTTATTTTGCTGCGTTGGGGTTAGTAGTGGCGGCTGCGGGGGGGTGTGGGGTATTGGCTAGTTATGGGGGGTCTTTTGTCTCTTTAGTTCTTTTTTTAATCTATTTAGGTGGTATGTTGGTTGTTTTTGCTTATTCTGCGGCTTTGGCTGCGGAGCCTTATCCTGAGTCTTGGGGGGATTGGTCTGTCTTAGGTTATGTCTTAGGCTATGTTTTATTATCTGTTTTAGGGGTAATTACTTTTTATAGTGGATGACTTAATTATTACTGTGGAATTGTAGATGAATATCAGGATTTTTCAGTGTTGCGGGGGGATTTTAGTGGTGTTTCTTTTATGTATTATTTGGGGGGTGAAATACTAATTGTATGCGGGTGGGCCCTTCTTCTTACACTTTTTGTGGTTCTTGAATTAACTCGTGGTCGTAGTCGGGGGGCCTTGCGGGCAATTTAATATAACGTTATAATTATAATTACTAATGCGTTTGTTAATAAGAACATTGCTAGGTAAGCTTTAATTAGACCTTGTTGAGGATTATTAATAATCTTGATCATTGGAATTTGGGTACTAACGACTCCTTTTGGTCCCGCTTTCTCAAATCATGTTTGATCTACTAATTGTGTGGCTGCTGTTTGTCCTAAGGCTAAATTTAATTTGGGGATGATGCGGTGAATGACTGCTGGGAAATATCCAAGCATGTTTGAGAAGTTGTGCATGGCCATGTTAGGTGTGGTTTTAAATTGTTTATTTGTTAGGTTAGTTAACTCGATGGCAATAATAAGGCCGAGGACAGTAACTAATAATGCGCTAAGCTTCAGTGTGTGGGGCATTGTTATGATGGGGGTTTTTGTGGGCAAGAAATTTGAGGTGAGGATAAGTCCTGCAATGATGCTTCCTCAGGCCAGTCGTTTAAGGGGATTTAGTACTGCGGGATTATTTTCATTAATTGGGGATAAAGGTAAGAATCGTGGTTGGCCCATAGAGGCAAAGAAAATGACTCGGAAGCTGTACACGGCTGTGAATGATGTGGCAATTAGGGTTAAGGTTAGGGCTCAGGCGTTTAGGTATGATGTGTTTATTGCTTCAATAATAGCATCTTTTGAGAAGAATCCTGCTAGGAAGGGGGTGCCTGTTAAGGCGAGGCTCCCAATTGTTATGCATGATGAGGTGAGTGGAAGTATTTTATGTAGTCCTCCTATTTTTCGGATGTCTTGTTCGTCATTTAAGCTATGAATAATTGATCCTGAGCATAAGAATAACATAGCTTTAAAGAAGGCGTGAGTACAAATATGCATAAATGCTAGTTGTGGCTGGTTCAATCCGATGGTTACTATTATTAGCCCTAGTTGACTGGAGGTTGAAAATGCAACAATTTTTTTAATGTCGTTTTGTGTTAATGCACAAGTAGCTGTAAATAGGGTAGTTAGTGCTCCCAAACATAAACAGGTTGTTAAAGCAACTTGGTTGTCTTCTATTAAGGGGTGTAGTCGAATTAACAAGAAAATTCCTGCAACTACTATTGTGCTTGAGTGTAGTAGGGCAGAGACTGGTGTGGGACCCTCTATCGCTGACGGAAGTCAGGGATGTAGACCAAACTGGGCGGATTTTCCTGTTGCGGCTAGAATCAGCCCTATTAAGGGGAGGGTGAGATCTATTTCTTTTGAGGCAATAAATACTTGCTGAATCTCTCAGCTGTTAAGGTTTATTGCGATTCAGGCTATGCTAAGGATAAGGCCGATATCCCCCACCCGGTTATAAATTACGGCTTGCAGGGCAGCGGTGTTAGCATCTGTCCGTCCATATCACCATCCGATTAATAAGAATGACATGATTCCTACGCCCTCTCAGCCAATAAACAATTGAAATATGTTGTTGGCTGTCACTAGAATAACTATGGCCACCAAAAACATTAGTAGGTATTTGAAGAATCGGTTCATGTTTGGGTCTGCGTGTATATACCATGAGGCAAATTCTAGGATCGATCATGTAACGTATAAGGCAATTGGTGTAAAAATAATTGAATACTGGTCAAATTTAAAGCTTGTGTTTATGTCAAATGTCATCGTGTTTGTTCATTGTCAGTTTGTTGTAACTACTTCTATCCCTTGGTCTAGGAAAATGGCTAGTGGGATAAGGCTGGTGAAGAATGCCATTTGTACGGCGGTTTTTACATGGGTAACAGCTCAATCTTTTTTTATTGGGTTGGGGTTTAAGGTTATTACAATTGGGTAAATCAGGAGGGTAAGGATCATGAAAAGACTTGAGTTAAATGTTAAGATTGTTGAGTACATAGCCGCTACTTGGAGTTGCACCAAGAGTTTTTGGTTCCTAAGACCAACGGATGAACTATTATCCTTTAGGGGCCGAGTGAGCCGCGGATTTAAACTGCGGTTCTGAAAAACTAGCAATTTTTCAGTGTTGTCTTACTCTCTCGGTGAATAAGGAGGTTCTATCTCCTATTTTTAGAATCACAATCTAACGTTTTTGTTAAACTATATCTACATAAGCATCATCCTCATATAAGTTCGGGCTTAAGAACAAGGAGGAGCACAGGCGTCAGGTGCATGGCAACTATTAGGTGTTCTCGGGTATATGATGGTTCTAAACCAATAATGTGGTTTGGGGTGGGCCCCCGCTGTGTTATTAGGAACATGTATAGTGAGTATGCGGCGGTAATTAGTGTCCCTAGTCCAGTTAGGATGATGGTTCAGTAGGATCAGTTAAATATGGATGTGATAATTATTAGTTCTCCTATCAGGTTGGGGAGGGGGGGAAGTGCCAGGTTTGCAAGGTTGGTGATAAATCATCAGGCTGCTATAAGAGGTAAAACTATTTGTAGGCCTCGGGTTAAAAGGAGGGTTCGGCTGTGAGTTCGTTCATAGTTGGTATTGGCTAAGCAGAATAGGGCGGATGACACCAGTCCATGGGCAATTATTAAGATAATTGCCCCTGTAAAGCCTCATGGGGTTTGAATTAAGATTCCTCCTGCGACAAGGCCCATGTGACTTACGGATGAGTAGGCGATTATAGATTTCAGGTCTGTCTGTCGCAAGCAAATTGAGCCCGTCATGATGATTCCTCATAGGGCAAGAATAATAAAGGGGTAGGCTAGTTCTTTGGTTATAGGGGTTAATACAACTATTATTCGTATTATTCCATATCCCCCTAGTTTTAAAAGTACGGCGGCCAGCACTATTGACCCGGCAACGGGGGCCTCTACGTGGGCCTTTGGAAGTCAGAGGTGGACCCCGTAGAGCGGCATTTTAACAAGGAAGGCGAGGAGGCAGCCTGCTCATCAAATTTTATCTCCTCATGAATAAAGTGTCAGTGGGCTGGTGTATTGAATTGTTAACATTGATAGTGTTCCGAGATCTTTTTGTAGGGCGAGGAGGGCAACTAGTAAGGGGAGGGACCCTGCTAGGGTATAGAATAAGAAATATGTTCCTGCGTTAAGTCGTTCCGTCTGATTCCCCCATCGAGTAATAATAATTAGGGTGGGAATTAGTGTGGCTTCAAATATGATGTAAAACATAATAATTTCGGTTGCGCCAAATGCTATAGTTAAAAACATTTGCAGTGAAATTAATAGGGTAATATATGTTCGTTGTCGGCCTACTGGTTCTGGCATTATATGATTTTGACTTGCTAAAATTATAAGGGGGAGAAGCCAGCATGACAGTACTAGGAGGGGTGTGGATAGGGGGTCTGTTGCTAAATACAAACTAGATATTGATCATCCTGCCTCTGAATCTCATTTTAATCAAATTAGGCTAATAGTGGCAATTATTAGACTTTGGTAAAGGGTTGTAGTTCATAATCATTTTTTATTAACTAGCCAAGTGGTGGGGATTAACATAATGGTCGGGATTAATACTTTTAACATTGTAGAAGGTTAAGGTTTTTTAGGTGGTCTGTCCCGTGTGTTCGGGAGGTGGCTACTAGGAGGGCCAGCCCCGCACTGGCCTCGCAGGCGGAGAATGCTAGTAGTATTATTGGTGCTGAGGAAATACTGGTGGATCCTATCTGGTATGATCATAGGGCTATAGCTAAATATAAGGACAACATTATGGCCTCTAAGCAGAGTAGGGCGGACAGTAGGTGTTTTCGGTGGAAGGCCAGGCCTGAAAAGCCTAGTGTAAATGCTAAGGTAAAGCTGAAGTGTACAGGGGTCATAAGACGGTCATGGAGTTGAACCACATTCTGCTAAGCCGAAATCAGCTATCTTTCATTGGACTAACCGTCTATTCAGCTCACTCTAAACCTCCTTGGGCTCACTCGTATGCCAACCCTAGGGTCAGTAAGATGAGAATTGATGTGGCTCAGAAGAATGTTTGGGTGGCGTCTGGGAGTTGGCCTCCTCATGGTAGGGGGAGAAGTAGTGCAATTTCTAGGTCAAAAAGTAGGAACAGAATTGCGATCAAAAAAAATCGTATAGAGAAGGGGAGTCGGGCAGATCCGAGAGGATCAAATCCGCATTCGTACGGCGATAGTTTTTCTGAGTCTGGGTTTATTTGTGGTAGTCAAAATGATACCATAATAAGGATACATGAGAGGGTAATTGTAATTATAAGGACTGAGATAATTGGGTTCATTATCTTTCCCTGGAATTTAACCAGGATTAAATAATTGGAAGTCACTTGTATTAAGATTAATACTAGAAAGATTATGAGCCTCATCAGTAAATTGAAACATATAAGAATAGTCATACTACATCAACGAAGTGTCAGTACCATGCGGCAGCTTCAAATCCAAAATGATGTTCTGATGTGAAATGATATTTTACTTGTCGTAGAAGACAAACTGCCAGGAATGTAGAGCCAATAATTACATGTAGTCCGTGGAATCCTGTAGCCACAAAAAAGGTTGAACCGTAGACTCCATCAGCGATAGTAAATGGGGCCTCGTAGTATTCTATTGCTTGTAGGAAGGTAAAATAAAAACCTAACAAAATAGTAAGGGTTAATGATTGAATTGCTTGTTTTCGTTCTCCTTCTATAATACTATGATGTGTCCATGTGACTGTAACGCCGGAGGCCAGGAGGACGGCAGTATTTAGTAGTGGGACTTCAAATGGGTCTAGGGCTGTAATACCTGTTGGTGGTCAGCATCCTCCCAGTTCAGGGGTTGGGGCGAGGCTTGCGTGGTAAAATGCTCAAAAGAATCCTAAAAAGAAGAAGACTTCTGAGGTAATAAATAGGATTATACCATATCGGAGGCCTTTTTGTACGGGGGGTGTGTGGTGTCCTTGGAATGTCCCTTCTCGTACAATATCTCGTCATCATTGGTACATTGTGAGGAGGAGGAGAATTAATCCTATCGTTATCAAAATGGTTGATTGGAAGTGAAATCATATAGCGGTTCCTGATGTTATCAGTAGGGCGGCTACTGCGCCTGTTAGGGGCCATGGGCTGGGGTCAACTATGTGGAATGCGTGTGCTTGGTGTGCCATTATACGTTTTCTTGCAGGTATAGGCTTAATAGAAGAACAAATACGTAGGCTTGAATTATAGCTACCGCTACTTCTAGAAGCGTTAATAAAAATAGTACTACTGCTGTGAGGAGTGCCACAGTTGTCATTATTGGAAGAAGAACATAAACGGCAGTGGCAATAAGTTGAATGAGAAGATGTCCTGCTGTAAGATTTGCTGTAAGCCGTACACCTAGGGCCAATGGGCGGATAAATAGACTAATTGTTTCGATAACAATAAGGACAGGAATTAACAGGGGTGGAGTCCCTTCTGGTAAGAGGTGCCCCAATGCTGCAGTCGGTTGATTTCGCATTCCAATAATTACTGTGGCTAATCATAAGGGTACGGCGAGCCCTATATTTAAGGATAGCTGAGTGGTAGGGGTAAATGTATACGGTAATAGACCTAGTAGATTAATAGTAAGTAAAAATACCATAAGAGATGCAAGTATGACTGCTCATTTATGTCCGCCTACATTTAACGGCAGGAGGAGTTGTTGTGTAAATCGATTGATGAATCAGCTTTGAAGGGTCAATAGTCGGTTATTTAATCATCGTGGGGTTGGGGTTGGGAATAATAGTCAGGGCAGTGTTAATGCCAAGGCTATCAGTGGAACACCCATATATGTGGGGCTTATGAATTGGTCGAAGAAGTTTAATGCCATGGTCAGTTTCAGGGGTCTGTTTTTGGTTTTATTGTGGTTTGTGGGTTGGGCTCATTATTAAATGTGTGTGCTATTACTTTAGCTGGGATTACAGCTAGAAATACTACTCATGTAAACATTAAGATGGCAAATCAAGGGGCTGGGTTTAATTGGGGCATGTCACTTAGGGTGGTTGGTAGCCACCAGTCTTTAGCTTAAAAGGCTAACGCTGTCTCCTAATTTAGCTTCTTAGTGAGGCGTCTTCTAGTATCATTGAGGATCAGGATTCAAAGTGTTGTAAAGGTACTGCTTCAACTACAATTGGCATAAAGCTGTGGTTCGCGCCACAAATTTCAGAGCATTGGCCATAATATACGCCCGGGCGAGAGGCGATAAATGCTGTTTGGTTTAGTCGTCCGGGGACTGCGTCTATTTTTACTCCTAGGGCGGGGACTGCTCATGAGTGTAGTACATCTTCTGCTGTTACTAAAACTCGTACGGGGGATTCTATTGGTACTACTATTCGGTGATCTGCCTCTAACAATCGAAATTGGCCGGGGGAGAGGTCTTGGGTTGGGATTATATATGAGTCAAATCCAAGATCTTCATAGTCGGTATATTCATAGCTTCAATATCATTGATGTCCAATGGCTTTAACGGTTAAGTGGGGGTCATTAATTTCATCTATTAGGTAAAGAATTCGTAATGAGGGTAGTGCAATTAGAATTAAAATGACTGCGGGGAGAATTGTTCACACGACTTCAATTTCTTGTGAATCTAAGATATATATATTGGTAAGTTTTGTTGATACTATTGCTACAATAATATATAATACTAATGTACTAATTAAGAGTACAATTATTAGTGCGTGGTCGTGGAAATGAAGTATTTCTTCTATTACGGGGGAGGCTGCGTCTTGGAAACCTAGCTGTGAAGGGTGTGCCATTAAGTTCAAGATACGCAGGGGTCTAACCTACAACTTTGCCTTGACAAGGCAGTATAATCTTTATTACTAGTATCTTATTAAAAGAGAGTGGCAGAGTGGTTATGCGGCCGGCTTGAAATCGGCAAATGGGGGTTCAATTCCTTCCTTTCTGGGGCGATTATTATTTTTCTGAGTGGGAGCCAGCTCATGCTGGTTGAACTCGAACGTAGGCTGGTTCCTCAAATGTATGGTACGGAGGTGGGCATCCATGTAGTCATTCAACATTTATAGTTGTTAATTCTACTCATTTAACTTCCCGCTTAGCAGTAAATGCTTCTCAAAGAATAAATAGGAATAGGATTACTGCTGTTAGGGAGATTAGGGATCCAATAGATGAGACTGTGTTTCAAAGGGTATATGCATCTGGGTAGTCTGAATAGCGTCGTGGTATCCCTGCTAATCCGAGGAAATGTTGTGGGAAAAATGTTAGGTTTACTCCTACGAATATAATCCCAAAGTGGATTTTAGTCCAAGTGCTGTGTAGCGTGTAGCCTGTGAATAGTGGGAATCAGTGGACGAAGCCCCCCATAATTGCAAATACTGCCCCTATGGATAAAACGTAGTGGAAGTGTGCTACAACATAATATGTGTCATGCAGAACAATATCTAAAGATGAATTTGCTAGTACAATACCTGTTAGTCCCCCACCAGTAAATAAGAAGATAAACCCAAGGGCTCAGAGGAGCGGTGTTTCCCATTTAATTGACCCGCCGTGAAGGGTGGCCAATCAGCTAAATACCTTAACTCCGGTTGGGATAGCAATAATTATTGTGGCGGATGTGAAGTAAGCACGGGTGTCTACGTCTATTCCTACTGTGAACATGTGGTGGGCTCAGACAATGAAACCAAGGAGGCCAATGGCTATCATGGCTCATACTATACCTATATAGCCGAAAGGTTCTTTTTTGCCGGCATAGTAGGCAACAATGTGTGAAACTATTCCAAAGCCCGGCAGGATTAAAATGTATACTTCTGGATGTCCGAAGAACCAGAATAGGTGTTGGTACAGAATGGGATCCCCCCCTCCTGCGGGGTCGAAGAAGGTTGTATTAAGGTTTCGATCGGTAAGTAGTATAGTAATTCCTGCAGCGAGGACTGGTAAAGATAATAGTAGTAAAACTGCCGTGACTAGGACGGCTCATACAAATAGGGGTGTTTGATACTGTGAGATGGCTGGGGGTTTCATATTGAGAATAGTAGTAATAAAGTTGATGGCACCTAAAATAGATGAAATACCTGCTAAGTGTAATGAGAAAATGGTTAAATCTACGGATGCTCCGGCGTGGGCTAAATTTCCGGCAAGGGGGGGATAAACTGTTCATCCTGTCCCAGCTCCGGCCTCTACCCCTGAAGAGGCTAATAGGAGAAGAAATGAGGGGGGGAGCAGTCAGAAGCTTATGTTATTTATTCGGGGGAATGCTATATCGGGGGCACCAATCATTAGGGGTACAAGTCAATTACCAAACCCACCAATTATTACGGGCATTACTATAAAGAAAATCATTACAAAGGCGTGTGCTGTAACAATAACATTATAAATTTGGTCATCTCCGAGTAGGGCTCCGGGCTGACTTAGTTCAGCCCGAATCAGTAGGCTAAGTGCGGTGCCCACTATACCAGCTCAAGCACCGAATACTAAATATAGGGTGCCAATATCTTTATGGTTAGTAGAAAAAAATCATCGGGTGATTGCCACAGGTAAGATGGCTGAATGTTTAAGCGGTGGGCTGTAGTCCCACACATAAAGGTTTAATCCCTTTTCTTATCAGGCCTTGTGGTGAAGAACATATCAGATTGCAAACCTGAAGACGTAGATAACCTCTGCCGGGGCCTCCTCCCGCCTTACCCCGCCTAACGGCGGGAGGAGGGGTAGATGAATGCTCGCTGGTTAGAGCACTTAGCTGTTAACTAAGATTTTGTAGGATCGAGGCCTTCTCATCTATTAAGGCTTTAGCTTAATTAAAGCGTCTGGGTTGCATTCAGAATATGTGGGATAGAGTCCTGCAGGCCTTAGTCAGGGACTAGGAGATTTTCACTCCTATTTAAAGCTTTGAAGGCTTTTGGTTTGGGTTTTATCCTAAGTCTCTAGGTTATTATTGCTATTGCTGTGGGGGTTATTGGGAGTAGTAGGGCTGTTATTACTGTTATAATGGATAAGGGCATTGTTGTTTGTAGTGATTTTAGTCGTCATGGGGTTTTAGTATTATTTGTATTTGGGGAGATTGTTAAGGTTATAGCGTAACAAAGTCGTAGATAAAAAAATAAGCTGAGGAGTGCTGCTATTGCTATTAGTGTGGCGGTTATTGGTAATTCTTGTTTAGTTAATTCTTGAAGGATAAGTCATTTTGGTATAAAACCTGTAAGCGGGGGAAGTCCACCTAAAGATAATATAGTTATTAAAACTAAGGTAGTTAGGATGGGGGCCTTTGTCCACCCTGTTGCTAAGGTGTTAATTTTTGTGGCGGAAGTTATTTTTAGTGCTATAAAGGCTGTGCTTGTTATAATAATATAAATTGTCAGATTTAATAATATCAAGTTAGGTAAGTATTTTAGCACTATCATTATTCAACCTATGTGGGCAATTGATGAGTATGCTAGAAGTTTCCGCAATTGTGTTTGATTAAGGCCACCTCAACCCCCAATCAAGGCTGACATAATTGCTATTGCAACAATTAGGGATTGATTTACGTTTGGGGCAAGTTGATAAATTAATACCATTGGGGCAAGTTTTTGTCATGTTGAAAGGACCAGTCCGGTGGTCAAATCTAGGCCTTGAAGTACTTCTGGCAGTCAAAAATGCATTGGGGCTATGCCTACTTTTAATCCTAGGGCTAGTATTGTGACGGTGGCGGCTGTTGGGTGAGATAATTGTTGAATTTCTCATTGTCCTGTTATTCATGCATTAGATGTGGCGGCAAATAATATTAATGCGGCGGCTGTGGCTTGGGTTAGAAAGTATTTTGTTGTGGCTTCTACGGCTCGTGGATGATGGTGTTGGGCTATGAGGGGAATAATAGCGAGAGTGTTAATTTCTAGGCCCATTCAGGCTAGCAGTCAATGTGAGCTGGCAAATGTAATTGTGGTGCCTAGTCCTAGGCTTATAATTATAATGGTAAGCACATATGGGTTCATTAGTAAAGGAAGGATTTTAACCAACATGTTCGGGGTATGGGCCCAAGAGCTTTTTTAGCTGACCTTACTAGGAAGTGGTGTAGTGGAAGCGCTAAGAGTTTTGATCTCTTGAGGATGGGTTCGAATCCCTTCTTCCTAAGGAAATGGAGGGGGTTTAACTCTCATGACCCACTCTATCAAAGTGGTCCTTTATTCAGGCACATTTCCTTATGGTTTTTAGTTTGGGGGAAGGCTTGCTGTGGCAATTGGAAGGGCCAGGTTTCAGATAAGTAGGGCTAATGCTAGTGGGAGGAAACTTTTTCATNCTAGGTGTATAAGCTGATCATATCGGAACCGAGGATATGAGGCTCGGACCCACAGGAAAATTACTGAGAGTAGGGCGGCCTCTAGTATAAGATTTATTGTGGTTAATTCAGGCATAAGGGGGTTATGCATTGCGCCCAGAAATAGGATGGCAGATAGTGTATTTATTAATAGGATATTTGAATATTCGGCTAGGAAGAATAGGGCGAAGGGGCCCCCTGCGTATTNTACATTAAACCCAGATACTAGTTCTGNCTCCCCTTCTGTAAGATCAAATGGGGCCCGGTTGGTTTCTGCTAAAGTTGATACATATCATATTGCTGCTAGAGGTCAGGTTGGGGCTAAGAGTCATGTTGTTTCTTGTGCTATGTTGAATGTTTTTAGGTTAAACCCACCTGCAATAATAATGATTGATAGCAAGATTAGGCCAAGGCTTACTTCATATGAAATGGTTTGTGCTACTGCCCGTAATGCCCCAATTAGGGCATATTTTGAGTTTGAGGCCCAACCTGAACCGAGAATGGAGTAAACTGCTAGACTTGACAGAGCAAGCACAAATAGAATTCCTAGGTTTAGTTCTACAACTGGGTAGGGTATAGGTATTGGGGCCCAAAGGGTTAGGGCCAAGGTTAGAGCTAGTGTTGGTGTGGCAAGAAATAAGAATGGGGATGCTGTTGTAGGGCGGATAGGTTCTTTAATGAATAGTTTAACGCCATCAGCAATGGGTTGTAATAGGCCGTAGGGCCCTACAATATTTGGCCCTTTTCGTAGCTGTATATACCCTAAGACTTTTCGTTCTAGGAGGGTTAGGAATGCTACGGCCAGTAAGACTGGAATAATATACGCTAGTGGGTTGATGATATGAGTTAAGATCGTGCTCATAGCTGAGGAGAGGAGTTGAACCTCTGGGTAAAAGGGCTTAGGCCTTTCGCAATTACCAGGCTCTGCCACCTTAGCGTACCATTATTTTTGGTCAACTAGTTATACCTCTTTGTCTGTTTTATTTGTTTTCAGCAGGTAGAGGTGGGGCTTGCTTTCAGTATAGGCCCCCTTTATTCCGGTCCTTTCGTACTGGGAAAAAGTAATTTCATAGATAGAAACCGACCTGGATTACTCCGGTCTGAACTCAGATCACGTAGGACTGTTAATCGTTGAACAAACGAACCCTTAATAGCGGCTGCACTATTAGGATGTCCTGATCCAACATCGAGGTCGTAAACCCTTTCGTCGATATGGACTCTGGGAAAGGATTGCGCTGTTATCCCTAGGGTAACTTGGTTCATTGATCAGGATATAATCCTGGGTCATATTTGGTCAGATGTTCTGTTACTTAGAAATGTCTTTCTTGGTTTAGGGGATTACCCCATTCCATGTGGAGGCTTTATTTTCCTCCATGGTCGCCCCAACCGAAGGCATTTAAGTCATTTTACATTTAGTTTAGGTTAACCCTTTATATTTTGTTAATTGTTTCGGGTTTCTGTACATGTGTGACTCTTGCCTAAAGCTCCATAGGGTCTTCTCGTCTTATGTTTATATGTCCGCTTCTGCACGGGCAGATCAATTTCATTGACTGGGAGGAGGAGACAGTTAAACCCTCGTTATGCCATTCATACTGGTCTTCATTTAAAAGACAAATGATTACGCTACCTTCGCACGGTCAGGATACCGCGGCCGTTAAACACTTTGGTCACAGGGCAGGCGGGACCTCTAATACTTCAATTATTGGCAAGAGGCGATGTTTTTGGTAAACAGGCGGGGTTTGTGTTTGCCGAGTTCCTTCTTCTCCTTTTAGTCTTTCCTTTATTGCACTCCTGTGTTGGGTTAACGATTTAGTTTATTACAGGGTTTTCTTGTTTATTTTAGGTTATTGTATTTCCCTCATATTTTGGGTTCGTTAGTTGTCAGTGGTTTGTCCGATCTAACTTACACTTGTGCTGGGAGAAGATCTAATGTATCTTCTTATTACTCATTTTAGCATAATCTTTCCTATGTCTGCATAGGATGGCTTAATATTTTTAGGGGATTGGGAGAATTTATCTTTATTATTGGATTAAAAAGTTGTCTGCCGGAGCTGTAACGCTTTCTGTTCAGGTGGCTGCTTTTAGGCCCACTGAGGCGGTCTAATCCTTTATTTATTATGATCCTTGTCCTCCTGTGTAAGGTTGTGTTCTGTTTCAAAGGGGCTGTACCCCCTTTGACTAACTCTTATATATTACTTGTACTCTTTTGTTTAATGTTTGGTTTAAGAATTGTATAAGGCTGAACTAACATTCATTTCTTAAGCAACCAGCTATAACTAGGCTCGGTAGGCTTTTCACCTCTACTCGGGGGTCTTCCCACTCTTTTGCCACAGAGACGGGTTGGTCCTTTAAGACTGCCTCGGAGTAGCTCGTCTAGTTTCGGGGGTTCAAACTGAAGTTCTCTTTGCTTGATGCGTGCTTGCTAAATCATGATGCAAAAGGTACGAGGCTTAGTCTCTGCTTTGTCTTGCTTATATGCGTTGTTTCATTTCTCTTTCAGCTTTCCCTTGCGGTACTTTTTCTATAGCTCTAGGTATTTCCTTTTCTATCTCCTTTACTAAGGTGGAAGAATGTTTTAGTTAAGTATTTTTTTGGTGGGGTATATATGGTTGGTCGTTTGTTTATTATGTTTAGGCTAGCTTTTTTGCTTAGAATGACTCGGTTTGCACGAGTGTCTTCTCGGTGTAAGGGAGATGCTTTCCTTTTAGCTACAATCTAGTTTATCCAAGTGCACCTTCCGGTACACTTACCATGTTACGACTTGTCTCCTCTTTCTTTGTTTTATTGTTTATATATTTTTTTATCTTTTTCGAGGAGAGTGACGGGCGGTGTGTACGCGCCTCAGAGCCGGCTTCAAAAGAACACTCTAATTTCTTTTTACTGCTAAATCCACCTTCATTAGTGCTGTTTTCATGGCACTTTTCGTAATATTCTGGGGCAGAAAATGTAGCCCATTTCTTCCCACCCCATTCGCTACACCTCGACCTGACGTTTTGGGTGATACCCATTTGGCTTACTGTTGTGCTTTCATAAGGTAAGCTGGCGACGGCGGTATATAGGCGGGATTAACAAGGGGTGGTGAGGTTAAACGGGGATCATCGGTTATAGAACAGGCTCCTCTAGGTGGGTTTAAGGCACCGCCAAGTCCTTTGGGTTTTAAGCTGGCGCTCGTAGTCCCCTGGCGGATGATATTTGTATATTGTCATCGTTGTTTATGGTTAAGCATAGTGGGGTATCTAATCCCAGTTTGTTTCTTAACTGTCGTGAATTCAAAATGTTTATTAAAGCTACTTTCGTTGGGGGGCTTCCTGCCTCTGGTTGCGTATGACAGCTTAGGAGGTGTTTGGCTTTAGTGTGTTGTGGTCTCTAATCACGCTTTACGCCGAAAGAGTGTCAATTTGAGCCTCTCGTCTAACCGCGGTGGCTGGCACGAGTTTTACCGGCTCTATTTGGCCCTAATTAAGTCAAGCTTGCGCTTATGGCTTAATATTTATCACTGCTGGATCCCCTTGGGGGTGTGGCTAAGCAAGGCGTCTTGGGCTACGGGGAGGTGTGCCTGATGCCGGCTCCTTCTCCCCGGGAGGGGGATGAGGGGCATTCTCACGGGGGTGCGGATACTTGCATGTGTAAGTTGGGTCAGAACTGACGTTAAAGTCAGGACCAGGCTTTTGTGTTATCGGGGCTTCTTACGGCCCATCTTGGCATCTTCAGTGCCATGCTCTATATTTAAGCTACGTTAAC